AATGAAGTGCCTGACAAAAGGATTACAGTGATAGAGTAAATTATGTAGAAATTTTTACCTTCATTACATTTAGTAGATTTAAACTACTTCTTAAAGTATCAAAAACTTTCGTGCCTCATACACCTAAATATAAATCACAAAAAAGGTAAGCTAATAAAAGCTAATGGGTTCATACCCCGTAAATAGGATTGTCCTCCTTTTTAATTTTCAAAAATCCTTCAAAGATATTATTTCTAATAACACTAATTCTGGGCACTCTCATTTCCATTTCATCCACCTCCTGATTAGGGGTCTGAATGGGATTAGAAATTAATTTACTCTCTTTTATTCCATTAATATCTAATACAAAAAATATTATGGCAACCGAGGCATCACTAAAATATTTTCTTGTTCAAGCTATCGCCTCCTCTCTTCTATTATTTTCCCTTATTATAATATTCTTAATATCAAACATATCCATCTTATTAAATCACGAAGTATTTGCCCTACTAATTAGCTCAGCCTTATTGTTAAAACTAGGGGCTGCACCCTTCCATTTTTGATTTCCAGCAACAATGGAAGGATTAAATTGATGAAACAATTTAATCTTAATAACATGACAAAAAATTGCCCCACTAATATTACTTTCATATTTAATTGAAATAAATGCATTTTTTTCAATTATTATTATCTCATCTATTGTCATTGGATCTCTTGGGGGATTAAATCAAACATCACTGCGAAAATTAATAGCATATTCCTCCATTAATCACTTAGGTTGAATGGTCGCGGCAATATCCTCAGGCGATAATCTATGAGAATTATATTTTCTCACTTATGGGTTTCTAAGTGCTGGTATTATTTTCATATTTAACACCTTTCAATGTTTCCATATTAACCAAAATTTTCTTATAATAAATAACAACCCCAAAATTAAATTTTGTATATTCTCCCTTCTGCTCTCCTTAGGGGGTCTTCCACCCTTCTTGGGATTTTTACCCAAGTGATTAACTATTCAAGCTATAGCAGAATTAAATAGATTATTAATTATTACATTAATAGTAATTACCACCCTTATCACTCTATTCTATTACATTCGCATTACTTTCTCAGCATTTCTATTCTCTTACATAGAAATCAAATGAAATTACACTCAACCATATAACAATCAATCTTATATTATCATAATAACATTTACCATAATTTCCTTATTGGGACTAACATTGAGATCTCTAATATTCACTATCATATAAGGTTTTAAGTTAATCAAACTAATAGCCTTCAAAGCTGTAAATAAAATATTTTATTTTAAACCTTAGCAGTTTTACTGCTCCTTCAGAATTGCAGTCTAATATCATCACATGACTATAAGATTTGATAAAAGAGAATAATCTCGTAAATAAATTTACAATTTATCGCCTACACTCAGCCATTTTACCGCAACAATGACTCTTCTCAACTAATCATAAGGACATTGGAACTTTATATTTCATTTTTGGGGCTTGAGCCGGGATGGTAGGAACATCATTAAGTATGCTTATCCGCGCCGAACTAGGACAACCTGGATTTCTCATTGGGGACGATCAAATTTATAATGTTATCGTAACTGCACACGCCTTCGTAATAATTTTTTTTATAGTAATACCAATTATAATCGGGGGATTCGGAAATTGACTAGTACCCCTAATACTCGGAGCCCCTGATATAGCTTTCCCCCGTATAAACAACATAAGATTCTGATTATTACCCCCTTCCCTTTCTCTACTCTTAGTAAGCAGATTAGTAGAAAATGGAGCCGGAACTGGTTGAACTGTTTATCCGCCCCTCTCAGCTAATATTGCCCATGCAGGAGCATCAGTAGACTTAGCTATTTTTTCTTTACACTTAGCGGGAATTTCCTCAATTCTAGGAGCAGTAAATTTTATCACAACAACAATTAATATACGGGCTCCGGGGATATCCCTAGATCAAACACCCCTATTTGTGTGAGCCGTGGGAATCACAGCTCTCCTTCTTCTGCTGTCTCTACCTGTTCTAGCAGGAGCAATTACCATATTATTAACTGATCGAAATTTAAATACCTCTTTCTTCGATCCGGCGGGTGGGGGAGATCCAATTCTATACCAACACCTATTTTGATTTTTCGGACACCCAGAAGTCTATATTTTAATTTTACCTGGATTTGGAATAATCTCTCATATTATTAGTCAAGAAAGTGGGAAAAAGGAAGCATTCGGAACTCTAGGAATAATTTATGCTATACTAGCTATTGGTCTTTTAGGATTTGTAGTATGAGCTCACCATATATTCACTGTAGGTATAGATGTCGACACACGAGCTTATTTCACTTCAGCCACCATAATTATTGCAGTACCTACGGGTATTAAAATTTTCAGATGGCTAGCCACTCTTCATGGAACACAATTCACCTACAGACCATCCTTACTTTGAGCCCTGGGATTCGTATTCCTATTTACCATTGGCGGCCTTACAGGAGTAATCCTTGCTAATTCGTCTATTGATATCATCTTACATGACACTTACTATGTTGTTGCTCACTTTCACTATGTTTTATCTATGGGGGCTGTATTCGCTATCATAGCCGGATTTGTCCAATGATACCCCCTCTTTACTGGACTATCCTTAAATCCAAAATGACTTAAGATCCAATTCACTATTATATTTATTGGGGTAAACTTAACATTTTTTCCTCAACATTTTCTTGGCTTAGCAGGAATGCCCCGCCGATATTCTGATTATCCCGATGTTTACACTTCATGAAATGTAATCTCAACCATCGGATCAACTATTTCATTTATTGGAATTATCTTCCTAATCTTTATTATCTGAGAAAGTATAATTTCAAACCGTCCTATTCTATTCTCCTTAAACATAGTAAGCTCCTTAGAATGATATCAAAATTTACCGCCCGCTGAACACAGTTATTCAGAATTACCTATATTAACTAATTTCTAATATGGCAGATAAGTGCAGTAGATTTAAGCTCTACATATAAAGAATATACTTTTATTAGAACCAATGGCAACATGATCAGATTTAAATCTACAAAACGCCGCCTCACCCTTAATAGAACAACTAATCTTCTTCCACGATCATACATTATTAATTCTATTAATGATTACTGTTCTTGTAGCTTACATTATACTAACACTATTCTTCAATAAATACACACACCGATATTTATTAGAGGGTCAAACAATTGAAGTAATTTGAACAATTCTACCAGCAATTACCCTTATTTTTATTGCCCTACCCTCCCTACGGCTTCTCTATCTTCTAGATGAATCAATAGACCCCATCATCACAGTAAAAACTGTGGGTCATCAATGATATTGAAGTTATGAATATACCGACTTTATTAACCCCCATGAATTTGATTCTTATATAATTCCATATAACGAAATATCTAACAATGGCTTCCGACTATTAGATGTAGATAATCGAACAGTCTTACCCTTTAACACACAAATCCGAATATTAGTAACTGCGGCCGACGTCTTACACTCATGAACTGTTCCCTCTCTAGGGGTAAGGGTTGATGCCACTCCTGGACGATTAAATCAAATTAGATTCTTTATAAACCGCCCAGGTCTTTATTACGGGCAATGTTCAGAAATCTGCGGTACCAACCATAGTTTTATACCCATCGTCCTAGAAAGAGTTAATACCAAAACTTTCATTAATTGAATTCTTAATGCCCAATCACCAGATGACTGAAAGTAAGTAATGGTCTCTTAAACCATTTTATAGTAATTAACGTTTACTTCTGATGAAGAAATTAGTTAAACCATAACATTAGTATGTCATACTAAAATTATTAATATATTAATATTTCTTTATTCCTCAAATAGCCCCAATAAGATGACTATTTCTATTTTCAATATTCTCCGCCACATTGATTCTATTTACTATTCTTAACTATTTCATCACAATTTATCAACCAATCGATTCCCCCCAAGAAGTTCCTTGTCTACCACAAATTTCATTAAATTGAAAATGATAACTAACCTATTCTCCGTTTTTGACCCCTCGACTAATATCATAAATTTATCTCTAAATTGATTAAGAACATTTCTTGGTATAATAATTTTACCCCTCACCTACTGAATAATCCCCTCACGACATAACATAATCTGATATACCCTAATCAACACACTACACAAAGAATTCAAAACATTAATTGGACCCGCAGGCCATAATGGAAGAAGATTTATCTTCATTGCTCTATTTTCATTAATCTTATTTAATAATTTTCTAGGTTTATTTCCCTATATTTTCACAAGCTCAAGCCATTTAGCAATAACGCTAACTTTAGCTATGCCACTTTGATTTAGCTTCATAATCTATGGTTGAATTAATCACACCCAACACATATTTGCTCACTTAGTTCCTCAGGGAACCCCCGCCGCTCTAATACCTTTTATAGTCTGCATTGAAACAATCAGAAATGTAATTCGACCAGGAACCCTAGCTGTTCGATTAGCTGCCAATATAATTGCAGGCCACTTATTACTTACTCTTCTGGGAAACACCGGCCCCTCATTGACCATATCTCTTTTATCATTATTGATAATAGCACAAATTGCTCTACTAACATTAGAATCTGCTGTTGCCATAATTCAATCTTACGTTTTTGCAGTCCTAGCCACCCTATATTCTAGAGAAGTTAATTAATGACCACACACTCTAACCACCCCTTCCATTTAGTTAATCCCAGCCCCTGGCCACTAACTGGCGCAATCGGGGCTCTTGTCACAGCCGCCGGTTTAGTAAAATGATTTCATCAATTCAACAACTCCTTACTTTTTCTAGGAACACTAATTACAATTTTAACAATAATTCAATGATGACGAGATGTTGCTCGTGAAGGAACCTATCAAGGACTGCATACACTTTCCGTAAATTATGGTCTACGCTGAGGAATAATCCTCTTTATTATTTCAGAGGTATTTTTCTTCATCTCTTTTTTTTGAGCTTTCTTCCATAGAAGACTCTCCCCCAACATTGACCTCGGAGCAATTTGACCTCCCACTGGTATTCAACCATTCAACCCACTACAAATTCCCCTACTTAATACCGCCATTCTTCTAGCATCAGGTGTAACCGTAACTTGAGCTCACCACAGTTTAATAGAAGGTAATTACAATCAAACAACTCAAGGATTATTCTTCACTATTATCTTAGGTATTTACTTCTCTATTCTTCAGGCCTATGAATACATTGAAGCACCCTTCACAATTGCAGACGCATCTTATGGTTCTTCATTTTTTATAGCAACAGGATTCCATGGACTTCATGTCCTAATTGGAACAACATTCCTCTCAATTTGTTTAATACGTCACCTAATATATCACTTCTCCCCCAACCATCACTTCGGATTCGAAGCAGCAGCCTGATACTGACATTTTGTTGATGTAGTTTGATTATTTCTTTATATTTCTATTTACTGATGAGGTAGATATTTATTTAGTATATATGTACATTTGACTTCCAATCAAAAAGATTGAAATCCTTCAAAATAAATAATTTGAGCTATATACATCATGTCCATCATTTCAATCGCCTTAGCTATAATTGTTATAATTCTAGCATCTATCTTATCAAAAAAATCTATCACTGACCGAGAAAAAAGCTCCCCCTTCGAGTGTGGATTCGATCCAAAAAGATCAGCACGCCTACCCTTTTCACTTCGATTCTTCCTAATTGCAGTAATCTTTCTAATTTTCGATGTAGAAATTGCCCTACTTCTACCAGTAACCCTTATTATACAATCCTCAAATATTATTAGATGAATCGCCGTTAGAATATTCTTTTTATTAATTCTGCTCATCGGGCTATTTCATGAATGAAATCAGGGCGCACTAGAGTGGGCCTCCTAATTAAGGGTCGTAGTTAAGTATAACATTTGATTTGCATTCAAAAAGTATTGAAATTCAATCTTCCTTAAGTAAGAAGCGATTTATTGCAATCAATTTCGACTTGATCCTAGATGTATTCATCCTTACTTGTGAACTAAGTTTAGTATTAATTGAAACCAAAGAAGCGGTATATTACTGTTAATAATATTAGTGAAATTTATTTCCAATTAAGAAGAAATGTGAGGATCAAATGAAAGCTGCTAACTTTTTATTTAAATGGTTTAACTCCATTAACATTTCTATTTATATAGTTTAAAAAAAAACAATACATTTTCATTGTATAAATAATATCTTACTTATTTATAAATATTTAACAATATTTAAAAACCCTACGTTTCCTTAACATCTTCAGTGTTATGCTCTTTTATATAAGCTATTTAAATATAACAACAACATTAATAAAATTGCAAACCACAAAACAAAACTAATTAAATATATTTTAATAGTATTATTCTGTCATCATTGAACCACAGTAGCATATTTATTAGATCTAGAATAAATCATTTGACCCCCCCAATCTTCTCTTCATCCTTGGTCAAAAGACTTATAAATAAAATTCCCCAATATTAAAGGCAAATAATTAGCCCCATAAGTAGAAATAAATGGTATAAATCACATTGATCCAACAAAACATGATATTAAATAAAACTTTAATGACTGCAAATTATAACCTAAAGAAAACTTCGATAACTCATAACCCAATCACCCCCCAATTACTCTTACAATCAAAGCCAATCTCCTCAACCATACTGGTAAACAAATTATTGAAGGGGAGGGAAATAAAATTCATCTTAATATGCAGCCACCTATAATTGCCATTATTATTAATGTCAACATCCCCCTAAGTATAATCCAACCCTCATCACTTAGAGGGTGGAGAGAAGACGAATTAAAATCCCCAGTTATAGAATAATAAACCAACCGTAATGAATAACAAACTGTCAACCCGGTTGAAAAAAAATACAAAAAGAAACTAAACACATTTAAATACGATAAAGACACAACCTCCAAAATCAAATCCTTTGAATAAAATCCCGCTAAAAAGGGTATCCCACAAAGAGCAAGATTAGATACATTAAAACAAATAACCGTTAACGGCATTTGGATACATAGGCCCCCCATAAATCGAATATCCTGAGAATTTTTCATATTATGAATCACAGAACCGGCACACATAAATAACAATGCCTTAAATAATGCGTGTGTTAATAAATGAAAAAAAGCCAAACTAGGAAATCCCATAGACAAAATTCTTATTATTAAACCCAATTGACTTAAAGTAGAAAGAGCAATAATCTTTTTCAAATCATATTCAAAATTAGCCCCCAGTCCAGCTATAAATATAGTTAGCCCAGAAATCAATAACAAAAATTGACCCAAACTATTATCAACAATAACCACATTAAAGCGAATTAACAAATACACCCCCGCAGTCACTAAAGTTGAAGAGTGTACCAAAGCCGAAACAGGCGTAGGGGCCGCTATCGCCGCGGGGAGCCAAGAAGAAAAGGGAATTTGCGCTCTCCTTGTTATAGCCGCTAAAACAACTAATCCCGCAACAATACACATAATATCCGAATCCTTCATTACCTCCAAATAATAAATATAATTTCAACTTCCAAAATTAAGCATTCAAGCAATTGCCATTAACAACGCCACATCACCAATTCGATTTGATAATGCCGTCAATATACCAGCTCTATAAGACTTAACATTTTGATAATAAATTACCAAACAATAAGACACCAACCCTAAACCATCTCAACCTAAAAGAATTCTAATTAAATTAGGACTAATAATCAAAAACATCATTGACAACACAAACATTAACACTAAAATAACAAAACGATTAATCACCAAGTCCCCATGCATATATTCTTCACTGTAAAAAATAACTAATGAAGAAATAAATAATACAAAACCCATAAACAGTAAAGACATTCAATCAAATAAAAATGTTATAACTAAAGAAGATCTATTTAAAGTAAAAATCTCCCATTCAATGAAAATAACAATTTCATTTATAATAAAATACAATCCTATTATTATTAAAAACACTGCACTAAGAAATAAAAATACAAATCTTAAAAAACAAATCGACAATGACCATAAAATGATTTAAGGTAAAATTTTACTTCATTGACACCACAAATCAATATTTTTAATAAACTACTTAAATACAACCATAAAATACACAAATCACCCTTTAAAATTAAAACATTTAACGGTAATCAGTGCAACATTAACAATAAATATTCTCGTAAATAGCCTATAGAGCAAGAATAAATCCCAGAATAAATTATTCCGTGTTGGCTGTAAGAATACAAATACAAAGTATATGCTGCACTAAAAAAAGAAATCAACATCAACATAATTATTGTCACTCACGACCATATAACTACACTATTTAATAACCCAATCTCCCCTATTAAATTTAAAGAAGGCGGGGCGGCTATATTAGAAGAACTTAATAAAAATCACCATAATGCCATAGAAGGTATAAAATTCATTAAACCCTTATTAATTAATAAACTACGACTCCCTAATCGTTCATAAGAAATATTAGCCAAAGCAAACAATCCTGATGAACATAATCCATGAGCAATCATTAAAGAATATGTTCTTAAAAACCCTCAGTCAGTCAAAGTTATTAAACCGGCCAAAGCTATTCCCATATGAACAACCGAAGAATAAGCAATTAAAGCCTTTAAATCAACTTGACGTAAACACACCAATCTTATCAAAAATCCCCCAATTAATCTAATTCTAATCCAAATTACATTATAAGTAAGACCTAACCTCATTAATATTATATAAACTCGCAATAACCCATAACCTCCTAATTTTAATAAAACACCTGCTAAAATTATTGAACCTGATACTGGGGCCTCCACGTGGGCCCTGGGCAACCATAAATGGACTATAAATATTGGTATTTTAACTAAAAACGCCAAAATCAATCTTATATAAAATAATAATCTCGATAATCTCACTGAATTTAATAAACCAATATATAGTCTTCCATAAAATCCATAAATATTAAATAAACCAACTAATAAAGGCAACGATGCCAATAAAGTATAAAATAATAAATATACCCCCGCTTGGAGCCGCTCAGGCTGATAGCCCCAACCTAAAATCAAAAATAAAGTGGGAATCAAGCTACCCTCAAAAAATAGATAAAATGAAAATAATCTCATTCTACCAAATGTACAACATAATATCAAAAGCAAAAAAATCACAAAAAACAAAAAAAACGAATTAAAATACCTATAATGATAAACACGTTCACTAGCCGTAATTATTAAAGAACAAATTCAAAATCTCAATAAAATTAAACCATAAGATAAAATATCCATTCCAAAAATATAACTCAAACCACAAAAATCATTAAACGTAACACATCTCAATATAAAAAGAAAGGTTATTATATATAATAAACACTGAACCAACCATCAAAACTTATTTAAAAAACTTAAAGGGATTAAAAACAATAATATAACAATAAATTTTAACATTGTAAAATTCTAAAAGTTTGAAAAAAATCATTACCGTGAGTACGAATCATTGAAACCAAAATGGATAAGCCTAAAGCCCCCTCGCATACTGAAAATGTCAAAAACACTATTCTAAAAAATAATTCAAATATATATATATTCAAAAACATAAACAACAACAAAAATAATCTTAAAACTACAAACTCTAATCTTAATAAAGTTGCTAATAAATGTTTCCGATTAGAACAAAATACTCACACACCTCTTATAAACACCAAAACTATCACAACTCAATAAATAAGTATTACCATTGTTTTAGTAGTTTAAATAAAACACTGGTCTTGTAAACCAATATTAAGCTTTCTGCTTCTAAAACTCAAAGGAAAGAAAACTTCTCATCATTAATCCCCAAAATTAATATTTTATACTAAACTACCCTTTGCATATTAAATCTTAGAATTCTACTCTCTAACTTACTAAATGCAATAATTTTTACACAAATTAATCACCCTATAGCAATAATACTAATTATTATCTTACAAACCCTAATTGTCGCATTAACTACAGGAATAATAACCTCAACATTCTGATTTTCTTATATCTTATTTCTTGTATTTCTTGGAGGAATACTAGTTCTATTTATTTATATCACAAGACTTGCTTCAAATGAATTATTCACCGTCCCTACAAAATCTTTAATTATTATCTTAATACTACTTTCAACAATCATTTCAATCTCTCTACTTAGTGACTCAACTTTATGAAGTATATTAAGATTTAACGAAGAAATAAATACCATCAACAATGATTTCATTACCCCCCATGATGAATCAAACTATCTCCTTACTAAACTCTACAACAAACCCACTGATTTAATCACACTTATATTAGTAAACTATCTATTCTTAACATTAATTGCCATTGTAAAAATTACTAATATTTTTCAAGGACCCTTACGCCCTAAAAACTAATGAATAAACCTATACGCACCTCACATCCTCTATTTAAAATTGCCAACAACGCTTTAGTTGATCTCCCAGCCCCATCTAATATTTCAGCATGGTGAAACTTTGGCTCATTACTCGGCCTCTGCTTAATAATTCAAATCGCCACTGGACTATTTTTGGCGATACACTACACCGCAAATATCGACTTAGCATTCAATAGAGTAGCCCACATTTGTCGAGACGTAAACTATGGTTGATTCTTACGCACCCTCCACGCTAATGGAGCATCCTTCTTCTTCATCTGCCTATACCTTCATGTTGGTCGCGGAATATATTATGGATCATATAATTATATGCACACATGAATAACAGGCGTTATTATTCTATTCCTAGTAATAGGGACAGCCTTTATAGGATATGTATTACCTTGAGGACAAATATCATTTTGAGGGGCCACTGTTATTACCAATCTTCTCTCCGCTATTCCTTACCTCGGAGTTGATCTGGTTCAATGAGTTTGAGGGGGATTTAGTGTAGATAATGCAACTTTAACACGATTTTTCACTTTCCATTTCGTTCTACCCTTTATTGTCGCAGCCGCCGTAATAATTCATCTCTTATTTCTCCACCAAACAGGATCTAATAACCCACTCGGTTTAAATAGAGATGTTGACAAAATCCCCTTCCACCCATACTTCTCATTTAAAGATGTATTTGGATTTATTGTAATAGTAGCAACACTTATTTTCCTAAGTCTCTTAGAACCTTACATATTAGGAGATCCTGATAATTTCACCCCGGCAAACCCCCTAGTTACCCCCGTCCACATTCAACCAGAATGATACTTTTTATTCGCATATGCTATTCTCCGCTCTATTCCCAACAAACTGGGAGGAGTAATTGCCCTCGTAATATCTATCGCCATCTTATTAATTCTACCCTTTTATAATAGCAATAAATTCCGAGGAATTCAATTTTACCCTTTAAATCAAATTCTATTCTGATCTATAGCAACTATCGTTATTCTATTAACATGAATTGGAGCACGACCCGTTGAAGATCCCTATATCCTTACGGGTCAAATTTTAACTGTTCTCTACTTCGCCTATTATCTCATTAACCCCCTTACTTTAATAATATGAGATAAATTAATAAATTAGTTATAAAGCTTTATGCAAGCATATGTTTTGAAAACATAAGACAGAAGTTTAATTCTTCTAATAACTTATACTAAAATAAATCCACTAAATCAAAAGAGAAAATATAAGCACCTTTAACCCTAAGTAAAAAAACAAAAAATTTAAAGATAACGGCAAAAATCTTTTCCAAGCTAAATATATCAACTTATCATAACGAAACCGAGGTAATGTTCCCCGCACTCAAATAAATATAAAAGATAAAAAAGCTACCTTAAAAAAAAAAAACAAGGAAAATACATCGCCCCCCATAAACATGACACAAAATAACATACTTATAAATAAAATTCTCGCATACTCAGCCATAAAAATTAAAGCAAAACCCCCTCTTCTATATTCCACATTAAACCCCGATACTAACTCAGATTCTCCCTCAGCGAAATCAAAAGGCGTACGATTAGTTTCAGCCAAACAAGAAGCAAATCAAGCCAATATTAAAGGAAGAGATAGAAACAAAAACCAAGTATAATCTTGATATTTAATAAAACTTATTAAACAATACCCATCAATCAAAAATACAAACGACAACAAAATTAATGCCAAACTCACCTCATAAGAAATCGTTTGAGCGACCGCACGAAGGCCCCCTAACAATGCATAATTAGAATTAGATGATCACCCAGCAATTATAACTGTATAAACCCCCATTCTTGTACAACACAAAAAAAAAAGCAACCCTAAATTAAATGAAAATATCATTGTTATAAATGGATAAACTATTCAAACCAATAATACCAAAAATAAACTAAAAATGGGCGAAAAATAATACAAAAAATAATTTGATAACAAAGGATACGTCGACTCCTTAGTTAATAACTTAATCACATCAGCAAACGGTTGAGGCAGTCCCACAAATCCAACTTTATTGGGGCCTTTACGAATTTGAATATAACCCAAAACCTTGCGCTCCAATAATGTTAAAAACGCCACCCCAATTAAAACACCTACAATTAAAATTAAAGCCCCAATCAATCTAGTTATAATCTCTCTTAACAATACTATTTGTAAATCCTTACATATTTGAATTCTAAATTCAAGGCACTCTTTCTGCCAAAATAGTATTAATAATCATTTAAATACAAAATTATTTTTAATATTTGGTCCTTTCGTACTAAAATATTATAACAAAATGAGGATAGAAACCAACCTGGCTTACACCGGTTTGAACTCAGATCATGTAAGGATTTAAAGGTCGAACAGACCTATAAATTAAACTTCTACACCTAATTATATCCCTTAATCCAACATCGAGGTCGCAATCTTTTTTGTCGATATGAACTCTTAAAAAAAATTACGCTGTTATCCCTAAGGTAACTTTATCTTACAATCAATATTAATGGATCAACTAATCATAAATCAATGTAACTTTTATAAAGAGTTATCTAAATCTTCATGTCACCCCAACACAATATATTTCTATAAATATTCTCAATATTCTACAATAAATTATTATATAATATATAAAGCTCTATAGGGTCTTCTCGTCCTCCATCTTCATTTAAGCCTTTTAACTCAAAAGTTAAATTCCACCTTTTATACCGAGACAGCTAATATTTCGTCAAACCATTCATTCTAGCCTTCAATTAAAAAACTAATGATTATGCTACCTTTGCACGGTCAAAATACCGCGGCCCTTCAATTAATCAGTGGGCAGGCCCGACCTTAAATTAATCACTAAAGGACATGTTTTTGTTAAACAGGCGAACATTAAATTTGCCTAATTCCTTAACATAAATTTCAATTTATAAATATACTCACATTCAATTATACTAATTTTATCATTATTTCAAATAATACACAATTATTTAAATCATTCTAATACACAAACTAAATTTCTTATAAAATCATACTATTATAAAATAACTTATAACATTATTAAATAGCTAGCTAATTTAAAGCTTACATTTTTAAATAAATCTCATAAATTATAGGCCCTAATTCAAAGCTTATCCCCCAAACTATTTTCCAAATCAAATAACCACTTAACAATTCAAGCAATTACATAATCCAAACTGAATTAAATTCATTTCTTAGAAAACTAGATATCTTAAAAAACGATTAACGTTTCATTACTAACATAATATTATCAATAAATATATTACATTAACTCACATATTACATTAGCTCTTTTTAACTCGAGAACTATAACAATCCTTATAAAATTATTGATAAACCCTGATACACAAGGTACAATTAATAATCTACTTTCCCAAAAATAAATTTTCAATTATTTCATAATTCTCCCACGATACTACTACACTATAAATACTTCTATTATTTCTATAAAATATACTAAAACATACTTCAATAAAATTACTTTAATTAAAATAAAATATAACAACCCAACTATTAATATCTAACTTTCAAAACAATTCGAATCGCACGAAAATCTTTTCAATGTAAATGAAATGCTTTACTATAAAGCTTCGTTCTGACATTCTAGATACACTTTCCAGTACATCTACTATGTTACGACTTATCTCACCTTAAACAAATGAGAGCGACGGGCGATGTGTACATGTCTTAGAGCTAAAATCACATTATCATAATTTAACAACATTACTTTCAAATCCACCTTTAATTATCCCTTTCAATATAATATCCGTTTAAATTACTCTTTATTGTAATCCATCTCCCATTTAATCATAAACTGCACCTTGACCTGACATACCCTTTATTTTAATATCTAGAAAATTATTCCTCTTCAAAGATAATCTTACGACGGCGGTATACAAGCTGATATTACAAAATTAAATTTACTATAATGTGTATTATCAATTACAGGACAGATTCCTCTGAAAAGACTAAAACACCGCCAAATTCTTTAAGTTTCAAGAACTTAACTATTACTACTCAAGTGTATTATATTTACATATAAAATAATAGGGTATCTAATCCTAGTTTAAACCTTAAATTTCAAAGCTTCATTATCCATCAAAATTTATCTTAATCTTCAGATTCTACCCTCTAAAATTAATTATAAATTTCCGCGCCACAAATTAACTTCAACACTAATAATATTTATTCAAGTCCTACGTATAACCGCGACTGCTGGCACGACTTTTGTCGACCATATTTCAAATTACTAATTCCAAGTTACCTTAATTACTAAAATCAAATACTGCGAATAACAAATTACCCTTTAGGTACAGTTATCACCCACAAAAATTTACATGTAAAATATCCTAATAATAAACACTTAAGTAAGAATAAAACTTTATAAACAAATACTAAACTATTGGCCCATATAACGCCAATAATAACATTTTAAGTATTAATCTACGCCACCGCCAAATCTGATACCAAAAAATACTCATACATAACTTTCACCCATATTCCTCAATACAACCATTAACCCCATGAGCAGCCTCGCCCCGTCCTGAAGCGGGGCGGTTCCGTTCCTTTTCCCTCTCACCCCCCTCGCACCAACCGCGCCCACCGCTCGACGCCCCCACCGACTCAAGCCACTTCAACCACCAAGCAGCCTCGCCCCGTCCTGAAGCGGGGCGGTTCCGTTCCTTTTCCCTCTCACCCCCCTCGCACCAACCGCGCCCACCGCTCGACGCCCCCACCGACTCAAGCCACTTCAACCACTTCAAGCTTACGCCACCCATATAACTAAGCTACTTAAAACCACGCCGATACTTCTATAATCCAAAAAAATCACATACCACCAAATATTCTAATCCCCACACATTTTACCCACATTTTTTCTTGTACATCTCAGTTTATAAAAAAACAAGAAAATCATGGGCCAATTTTCACCCCCCCTGTAGTTAATAAAAGTATTAACAATAAAAAAGAGCGATAACATCAATAATAATAACAACACAAAATATTACTGCATGAATATTTTTTTTTTTTTTTTTTTTCTTACTGTCTATTTCTCCTGATATACTTCATTTTATCTAATAAAATAAATGAATATCTTAAAAGAAATACTTCATTATTTTGTTGAGAATAAATAGATAAATTAAATAAGTAATCATATATTTATACGATGTTCAATTATATTTTATATACTCTAATATATAGATAAATGAATATCTAATGTTAATAAAGATTAAGGCACCCTATAATGACATAAATATTTTTAAGATCCTTTTTTCTGGCCTCTTTCCTATAGGTTTTTAATAGGTTAGAAGGTGCCTGCATATTTATAAGTTTTTATTTACTAATAAACTTTCTATAGGTTATTATATACATTATATATGTATATATATATATATAACAGGTTGTATATTTTCTACAGCACATCAGTTTTCCTATTATCAAAAGGTAAGTTTTATCATTCAAACCAATACTTGACCCAACGCACTTGGACCCTGAATAAAAAAGACCGCGCACGCCATGAGGCCCTCACCCCAAGGCGCCGGCCCAACAGGGCCGTCTCTCGCCCGGTGGGGGCCGCACCCCGGTACACCGCCCTTCTGTTGGAGAGCACCCATCTGTTGGCCAAGCTGACCCAACGCGCTTGGACCCTGAATAAAAAAGACCCGCGCACGCCATGGGGCCCTCACCCCAAGGCGCCGGCCCAACAGGGCCGTCTCTCGCCCGGTGGGGGCCGCACCCAACCCATACTATACCCTACCAACCGTTTATGTACCCCTTTGTCAATACACCCAGCATAACTTATTATGAACCTATAACTTCAACAATTTCATTAA